GCGTATTTTCCGATGGATTTACATGGTTTCGTTAGTAGAGATTGTTTGATGTAGCGAGTAATAGGCTCTTTCGCCGTTCAAGAATTCTTGTTTAGGCAGTTCATATCATCCACACATAATGATCTAAGATTTCAATTCTTCCATGTTTCAGCAGTAGCATATTGTTCCATGGAGCTAAGGCCAAAAAGATGGAAGAAACAAGTGTTTCCACGACTCTACCATCCGGCCAATTCTGTTCCACTAAATCCCCTTTTCATGGGCACATATCTTTACGGCTAAGGAATGGGGAATCTTTCTCCTGTTACATGAATCAAATGTTTCATTTCATCCGGGAAAAGCCATCTCTTTCTCAACAATGTCTTTGTCATTTGATCCAATAGTGTTCCGTTAGATAGGAACAGATTTGATAAATACTGATAACTCTCGGATAGAGCATTAGAACGGAAGGATCCATTAGATAATGAACTATTGGTTCTAAACCATCTCTGGCGATGAATCAACAATTCGAAGTGCTTTTCTTGCGTATTCTTTATGAACCAGCGTTTATATATAGATGTAGGAGGATTTGTTTGGGAAGCAATAAGCCCCTTTGACATCTCCTCATCTGCAAAGAATTCTCGACGTGAAAACACAGAGACAAAGGGCTGATCTTTGAATAGGGAAAGGAATGGATCCGCAGGGTCCCAAATGAATTGGCTTGTTCGAAAAAAGCCTTGTTCTTTGGAAGATCTATCTCGTGTCTGGTACTGCATGGTTCCACTCTGTAAGAACTCCGAATCATTCTCTTGAAGCTCATCCTCTTTATGATAAATGATCCGTTTGCCCCGAAATGACCCAGCCCAATAGGGAAATCCCAATTCAGTGGGCCTTTCGATACAATCAAATAGATTGCCATAAGGGCGCCATATTCTAGGAGCCCAAACTATGTGATTGAATAAATCCTCCTCTATCTGTTGCGGATCGAGGGCCCCTTCTTCAAACTCCGATTCGTATTTTTCATATAGAAATCTCTGATCAACGATAGAACAAGATCCATTTTGCATCATATCTAACTGATTCCTTGGTTCGGAACGAAGAAGTAATGTCACTCGATTATTATCAAGCTGACTGCAATCTTTTTCTGTCCGTGAGGATCCCGCCAGAGCCAGAGCGCCTTCTACTTCTACTTCTAATAGTAATAATAGTAATAGGCCATGAACTAGATCAGAATCATTCTCAACGAATCCATAAGAAGTGATCCAATTTTTTTCATCGGGTCTGGATGAAGACCAAAGATCTTGAGCGACCGATCCGGCAGAACAACTCAAAAGATAAAGAAGTATCGTTAATTTCTTCATGCTCGTTCCAAGTTCGAAGTACCATTTGTACAAATAAGAATCCCCTCCCCTACATGATTTCTTCTTCATATAGATAGATATAGGATCTATGGGGCAATTACTTAGAAGTACATTTTGTGCAACAGCCCTTCCTATCTGATAGAAAAGGATCCCATGATCCTGAACTGATCTTATCTGGGATCGAAAATGCCAAGTTTTTCTATGAAGAGCCGATCTAATTGTATTAGTTTCTATAATGGATTTCTTCTGTGTAATACTAATTGATAGGGCCTCATTGATAAGTGCTACAAGATCTCGTGCATTGGAACCCATGGTTATGGACCCGAATCCAGTAGTATGGAACATCTTCTTTTCCAAGTGAAATCCCCTAGTATATGAAAGAATGAAAAAGTGCTTTCGTTGTTGTGGAAGAAGAAGCCTTCGTATCTTAATGCATGTATTTAATTTATTCGGAGCTATTAGAGCGGGATCCACTTTTTGGGGAATATGAGTCGAAGCAATAACAAGAATCTTTCCAGTGGAACATCTTTCACTGGAGAGATAGTTCTCTAATAGACCGAGGGATAAGTAATTCGACTCATTCACATGCAGATCATGAATGTTTGGAATCCATATTATGCAAGGAGACATTGCTTTTGCTAATTCGAATTGAAGGGTGATCTCAAATCGGTCTATTTTCGGCGTCATATACATAGTTAGCACATTCGTCATAGTTAGCAGCTCCATATCAATATCAAGGTCATCATCACTATCATCAGTATCATCACTATCATCAATATCGTCACTATCATCAATATCGTCACTATCATCAATATCGTCACTATCATCAATAAGATAACCTTTAAGCTTGTCGTCCAGGAACTTGTTCGGAAATACCGTAATGAAAGGAACATAGGAGTTTGTCGCTAGGTATTTGACCAAACAGGATCGTCCAGTTCCTATAGAACCTATCACTAAAATACCTCTAGAAGGGGATAGGGCTAAGCGGAGCGAAAAGGGTTTTCCATGAGGAGATGGGGAATGAAAACTATTAGCCCCACGCGAGGTTTGTGAATAAGTGATTGTCTGATAATGAGCAAGGAATATCCGTCTTTCTGCTAAACAAGATCTATTGAACTCATAATTCATTAGATCCTTTTGATGAATGTCAACTAAGTATCGTA